GATACTCTTCCTCCAATGATCGTAGCACCAAGTACTTCTTGACGAGCTCTAATATGATCAGATTTATAAGTAAGCATCTCTTGTAAAATATGAGCAACACCAAATCCCTCTAAAGCCCAAACTTCCATTTCTCCTACTCGTTGTCCCCCTTGCTTTGCCCTTCCTCTAAGGGGTTGTTGTGTAACAAGTGCGTAATGTCCACTAGAACGTCCATGGATTTTATCATCAACTTGATGAATTAATTTTAAAATATAGGACTTTCCTATTAAGACAGGTTGTTCGAAAGGATTTCCTGTTCTTCCATCAAATATTCTGCTTTTTCCCGGATATTCTGGTTCAAATACCCATGGATTTTTTGTTTGCTTACTGGCTTCATATAATTCAGAAAACACTAGCTTTCTCGAAGCCTCTTGCTCATATCTCTCATCAAAAGATGCTATTCTATAATGTCTTTTTAACAGATCTCCCGCTAACCCGAGCGAACATTCAAATATCTGTCCCACATTCATTCGTGATGGTACTCCTAATGGGTTGAAGACCATATCAACAGGTGTTCCATCTTGCAAATAAGGCATATCTTGTCTAGGCAAAATTTTGGAAATGATACCCTTATTCCCATGTCTTCCAGCTACTTTATCACCTACTTTGATTTCACGTTTCTGTGAAATATATACACGAATCATTTCTAAATTATAACTGGAACCCCCCCTTTTCCGGATCCATCTCACGTCAATAACGCGCCCTCTTCCGCCTATAGGTAGTTTTAGAGAAGTTTCTTTTGCAGTGGATACCTGAATTCCAAGAATGGCTCTTAATAATCTATCCTCTGGAGCATACGAGGATTCGTTTGCCGTCTGAGGTCTTAATTTTCCTACTAAAATATCACCTGTTTCTACCCAAGATCCCAGCATCACAACTCCATTTCTGTCTAAATTGCGGAGTAAATGAGCCTCTAGATGTGGTATTTCCCTAGTGATTCTTTCAGGTCCTTGGCTTGTCATATGAGTCTGAATTTCATATTTCCGGATGTGAAAAGAAGTATAAATATCTTCATATACCAAACGTTCACTAATTAGTACTGCGTCTTCAAAATTGTAACCTTCCCATGGCATATAAGCTACTAATACGTTTTTTCCTAAAGTGAGTTCCCCACCAACTGTAGCCGCACCGTCCGCTAAAATTTGTCCCTTTTTAATGCATTTACCTCGCGAAACCTGAGGTTTTTGATGCATACAAGTATTTTTGTTGGAACGTTGACAGATAACTAATGGAATACTTATAGTAGTGTCTCCATTACTTGCAAAAATAATCTTGTGAGGATCAGTATAAATGATCTTTCCCTCGTGTTCGGCTATAGCGGAAACCCCCGAATCTAGAGCCGTTTGACGTTCCAGTCCAGTTCCAACAATGCACCTCTCGGACTGAGAAAGCGGAACTGCTTGGCGCTGCATATTAGAACTCATTAAAGCCCGATTCGCATCATTATGCTCGATAAAAGGAATGAGAGAAGCTCCAATAGAAAAATATTGGAAGGGAAAAATACTTCTAAGATGAATCTGTTCCCATGCAATAGTCAGGAACTCTTGACGGTATCGAGCTGGAACAACCTGTTCTTCCTGAATACTCTGATTCAAGGCCAAAGAATTTCCAGCTGCTACCCTATAATATTCATCTCTATTTGGTGATAAATAAACTATCTGTGCCTCCTTTTTTGATCTTTCAGATATTTCATAAAACGGACTCTTTATGGATCCCCAATGGCCAATCCTCACATGAATGGCTAAGGATCCAATAAGTCCAACATTGATTCCTTCGGACGTATCAATTGGACAAATACGTCCGTAGTGGCTAGGATGAATATCTCGTATCCGAAAACTAGCAGTTTTACCCGTCAATCCTCCAGGACCCAAATAACTCAATTTTCGCCCATGAACAATTTGTGTCAATGGATTAGTTCGATCCAAAACTTGAGATAAAGGATGTAGGCCAAAAAACGATTCATAAGTGGTTGTTAATGAAGTTGAAGTTACCAAATTTTGAGGAGTCGGTATCAATTTATGACGAATTGCTCCAGATATAGTTCCTCGAACTGCGTTTTCTAAACGAACAAGAGCCAGTCCAAATTGATCCTGTAACAAGTCCGCTATAGAACGAATACGTTTATTTTTCAAATGATTCATATCATCAAGTGTACCCATTCCAAATTTCATTCCGATCAAATGATCCACAGCAGCCAATACATCTCGTGGTAACAAAAATGTATTGTTCTGAGGTATATCAAGATTCAGTCTACGGTTCATATTTCGTCGACCAATCCTTCCTAATTCACATCTTTGTTGAAAAAATTTCTTTTGTAATTCCTTACATAAGGACTCAGAAAATATCGGATCCCCGCCTACACAAGCAAATTGTTGATAAAATTCCAAAATAGCACTTTCTTTTGACCCAATCTTTTTTTTCTCCTTATCATTCAGATTAAGGAAAGACAAGAAAATTTCAGGGTAACAAACATTATCCAGAATTTCTTTTAGATTCGAACCCATAGCCGACGATAGAACTAGAATAGATATTTTTTGTTTCCTACTCACACGGGCCCATATCCTTGATTTTCTATCAATCTCTAATTCTGATCTCCCTCCCCAATCTGATATTATGGTGCTGGTATAGACAGAAATTCCGTTATGGTCCAATTCTGAACGGTAGTAAATACCAGGACTTTGCAATATTTGATTGATCACAATTCTGTATATTCCATTTACTATAAAGGTTCCCAGGGAATTCATTATTGGAATGTTTCCAATAAAAATGGTTTCTTCTTGCATATCTCTACCGGTTTTCCAAATTAATCCCGCGGGTACATATAATTCAGAAGAATATGTGAGTGATTCATACACAGCATTTCTTTCGTTTATCGAGGGTTCCACCAATTGATATCTTTCTACAAATAATTTAAATTCAATTTCTTGATCTGTGTCTTCAATTTTCGGAAACTTATGAAATTCTTCCGTCAAGCCCTCATTAATAAACCTACAAAATCCCTCAAATTGGATCTGACTAAATCCAGGTATTGTGGACATTCCCTCATTTCCATCATTCCAGAGCATCTTAATTTTCAGTTTCCCCTTTATCGAAAAATCCCATTATTAGCTCACTATTTATCGATCCATATGGTTCGATTTCGCAATGATGGAATGTATATTCTGTTTACTGAATTACATGAAATTTTAGACAACCCCGTAAATGTACTTCATACATACGTATGAGAACGGAAATGAGACAGAGGAATGAAGAGCATTTTCGACGCAAGACAAGTTCGAATTTGCGACAGGTACAAATGGAAATGAATTTATAAAGCATTCCCAGAATAATTCCGCCACTTACACTTATGGAGTCTTATATAGAATATAAAAATTCATCCAACTTCTACCTATTATTATGATAATACGATTAGATTGATTGGGTACCAAAAAAATAAATGGATTCAGAATGAAATCGAATCTCTATGAATGAGATAAAGAAAGCCAGTAGTAATATGGTTTCCCCTTTAGTTAAAGTTAATTTTATTTCATGTTGAAAAAAAAATTTCGGATTTTTTGACTTTTACTATCTTTTACTATATATAAAATATAAATATATAAAATATAAATATAACTTTTACTATATAAAATATAACTTTTACTATATAATATAAATATAATTTGACTTTTACTATATATAATATATGGATTTATGGAATATGATTGAATTGCGTAATAGGAATAATATTTCCTAAGTAAAGTATATGCCGGTATAGTTATCCACCTATCCACATATCTCATCTCATCTTTTTTTTTATAGCAATTTTGCTTGTGGCAACAGAAGTCAGGTCACACTATATCATAATCATAATTTCTACTTTTTCTATTGTATTATAGAAAACGAAAAAAAAAAAACACGACGATTCCCTATAAGGATATGGGATATGTACATAAAAAAGACTCGTCCCGGTATATGTGTAACAATTTTTGTTTTTGGGGTGTGGGTTTACATATACACATATCATATATATTGTTATATTTAAATTGATTTGTTATGCCAGTAAGGAAAGGCAACAATTTGAGATACAAATTGAAGAACTTTTCACTAATTCAAAAAAAATAGTTAATGGTTCCAATTTACACTAAATTTTTCAGTCTGTGACCGAAAATCCATTTTTTACCTTCTCAATGGAAAGAGAAGGGGAGTTTTTAAGGGGTGTGATAACCAATCGAAGAGAATAATTGGATTGGATAAAAAAAAAAAAGAAAAGAATTAGTAATAGAATCTTAGTAAAAGAATATGGATGAATACTCTTTTTTTACCTATTTTATATTTTTTTTTGAGATTTGGATCGGATTTGGCGACATGGCCAAGTGATAAGGCAGGGGACTGCAAATCCTTTATCCCCAGTTCAAATCTGGGTGTCGCCTGATCAACAAAAAACGGGGGATTTCTTATTCTACTGATTTAATTCGACGAATTTTGTCCCCGGAGCCGGAGAAGTATAAGCCTATCGATAGTTTTTTTTTTCTCAAAATCTGGTCCTTGGGTGTGACTCAAACCGATACAAATAGGGATGAAGTGAGTCTTACTTAGTAATATGATTGACTCTCACTATTAAAATAAAAAAAAAAAATAGTGAGAGTCAATTCTGGGATTCAGAACGACGAAAATCAGAGGTCGAAAGTATCCAAAGGTTCCTAAAAGATAATCCATTTTTCTCCTAGGATTGAAGAAGAGATTGTACGAAAGAGTATCAAGAATTCCTAATTATTTTTTACTACCATTACTAAAATTGTGTCTACTGACTCCATCTGGAATTAGATTGGATAGGCTGATGGGAAATCCATTTAAGAGTTGTGGAAAGGATTGAAGAAACTTTATATCCAGACTCACGAGGGTCTCTGAGTAATCAAACATTCAATCAGGATAGTCGGTCAACTCTTATTTTTATAGAGTAAAAGTAAAAGTCGAAAAAAAAAAGGGTAACAAACAATAGGTCTTAGTATTCCCACATGTTTCATTTCATTAGGATAGAAGTATTCCTTTGCTATCTAATTTTTCAAGAAAAGGTATGTGTATCATATCTGTACTTAATACTTATACTTCAAAATTCTACCAGAAATCTTAGAATATTGTTACAAGTAGATTCATTGGATTGGTTCATTAATAGCTTTAAGTCAGAATTTTATTTTGACTCTGCGCCATTAATTCCACTATGATTATTGATCAATAATTAAATAATTCCTTCATAGAGATAGGAGACATAATTCATATGGATATTGTAAGTCTCGCTTGGGCTGCTTTAATGGTAGTCTTTACATTTTCCCTCTCACTCGTAGTATGGGGAAGGAGTGGACTTTAGGGAGGGGTACTACTAGTTTTTTAATTTAATTGTATGAATTGTTTAATTGAGCGTTTTGCGAAGCTTTTTCTTTTTTAAGAATGTCTCTGTTTCAAAATTATACTGAAATACAGTAATGAATAAGAAAATACAATAATGAATAATAACCATTCGATCAAACAATGAATGATTACTTTACTATAGTTCTATTTCGAAACTCAAATCTACGCATGATAGGAAAATTTTTTCAACCGGATTCTTCCTAAACATTCTATTTTAATAAACCAGTTCTTACCAGAATTATGGATATTACAATGAACAAAAACCAGAAATGGGTTTTTTATTTTTTTCTTTATTTGTTTCCCTCTTTTTTTACTTTTACTGTTCTAAGAGAACATAAAGTCGTTCCGCTAATCTAATTAGATTAGCGGAACGACTTTATGTTGGAAGTGACTAGTTGTTGTCCAAACCAAAGAAAAGAGGTTCTACACATAAGAAGATTAGATCCTTCTTTCGTTGCACGATTCACGTATCGTGTATTTCACCTTTCTTTTAGACTCCTCTCCATTCCATTTTTTATGCTTAAGACATGAGATGAGTCAAAAAAGCATAAAAAATGGAATGGAGAGGAGTCTACTCTATTAACCTATTCCCTTTTACAAATCTGAATAAATTATCATAGAATAGAACTCCGCGGATCATGTTTTCTGTTAATGGATCAAGCAATAGCTTCTTGTGGTGGGAAATCTAAAAAAAGAAAAAGATTCTTTGGTTTCGCTTTCTTTTCTCTTTTTTTATTTATTTTTTAATTTCTAATAGATTAGTATACGCCCATATTATTCTTGCTCCATTGATTCTTTTGATGGATCTCAGGATCTATCCTATATAAATAAATTCTAAAATAGGTTAAGAATTAGAACAGTTGGCCTTCGATTATTTTGGATCGATCAAAATACACACAGGTAAATGTAGCCAAAAAAAAAAAGAATTGGGCTGCTATTTTGATGTACTATTTAGATATACATCTAATCCATGTACATACATATTGTATATTGATCTAGATATGGGCTTTTTTTTATAGGAAAAAGTCTATATCCGTATACAATACAATTTTCTATGAAAATAATGAATATGATAATATATACTATATAATAGTGTATAACTATACCATACTATCTAGGCTTAGATACTACTATCTCAGATACTTATGATTCCAGCCAGATCATTTCGTTTAAGACTTGAAGTTTGAATTCCTTTCTTCAATCATTGATAAGAACTAATAATTCAAGTTTCAATCAAATTAGTCATTTTGACTGACTGTTTTTACGTAGATGATAAGTAAAAAAGCAGTAGGAACTAGAATGAACAGTGCAGTAGCAATAAATGCGAGAATATTTACTTCCATAATCTCATTTTTTTTACTTCGCAATAACTCGGGATCTAATCCCATAGAGATGAGAAATTGGATTCCTGTAAATTCAATGGGATGAATTGCATCCTGATGATACTGAATCGGATCAGTATTATGAATAACAATATATGATCTATCAAATAAATTCATCGTCGAGAATTGAATAGTATAACATAGTAAGATCCTTTATCTATACTAAATCTGAAAAAGGATTCTTTAAAAGGATTCTTTATTGGATCAGGAAATTTACATCCTTTTCCACTTTTTCTTTTCTATAAATAACCCAACCCTATCGTCTTCCCTATATATTCCTCCTTCGTTATATTATACTTATACATACAATTATGAGGTATTATATGACTAGTATGGTATTCTATGGATGACACACAGATCCAAAGAAAAGAGTAGGAGTGAGATGGAAAAAGGACGAGTTAAGTAGAAAAAATCGAATATAATTTCAATGAATTTAATAAAAAGGAGTGTTACTCGTTCTCCTCTTTTATTTTATTAGTATTTCTTCCTTCAATTGGGACTGGAACTGGAAGGCATACATAAAAAGTTGAGTGTGCAATTTAGTTTATTTGAATGAAAATGAGATAGATTGTTTCCAATTAGTCATTGAGGATACCCCCCCCCCCCAAAAAAAAAAAAAGTTGGAGCTCAAAGGGGTTTTCATTTACCCTGACGAGTACTCTGTCGAGGCACTTATGTTAAGTTCGTTGTGTCTCGTACAATAAACGAATACAATTTGCATATGTACTCCGGTAAAAAGGGGTACTCTTTTCTATTTTATTCATCAAGAATATTGAAAAACAAAAGTGGACAAGTATCTCTTAAATTCAAATAGTAAAGTAAATATAAGAATACTACCGATTGTACGAATCTAACTATTATGTTATGTCTCTCTCTTATCAATCGGCACTAATGAAAGAAATGGAAATTCCCGTATTTGTCTGATGATAAATACGAAATAAAAACAAAAGAAATAGGGATCCCGCTGGGTATTAGCTCTTGCTCCCTCTTTCTTTTTTCACGTTAAATAAATTTATCCATTTATTTAACGGATCGGATCCTAGTTCGGGACTGACGGGGCTCGAACCCGCAGCTTCCGCCTTGACAGGGCGGTGCTCTGACCAATTGAACTACAATCCCAGCGAGGTGTATGGTATACATATTCTTAATGGTTTTATTCTTGATGGTTTTATTCTTAATGGTTTTAAAAAACCATTTTATTTTCTTCGTCGTGTTGTAAGAGAGACATGAATGATATACTAACTGATATTATATACACATAGATATGGACTATACTGAAAGTAACACAGAGATATGGACTATAGTCAAAGTAACACAGATTACTAGTAACCCATGTTTTTTTAGTGCCAAAAATGGATAATCAACCTTTCAACGAGAAAAAACTATTTTTCTTTTCATAATCTTTGATTATGTATTACCAATCTAGAGTCTTAGAAAGATCAGAATGAATCAGAAAAACATGGATACATAAGAAAAAATGTTTGATCCGTAAAAGAGAAGGATTCCATTTTTATGGAGGACAAATTTCTTATATCATTGGTTATATCATATTTATGGAGCGGCGAATTTTTGGGCCGAGCTGGATTTGAACCAGCGTAGACATATCGCCAACGAATTTACAGTCCGTCCCCATTAACCGCTCGGGCATCGACCCAGGAAGAATTCATTCTAGGCTTATGGATAATCCATAATCAACTTCCTTTCGTAGTACCCCCAGGGGAAGTCGAATCCCCGCTGCCTCCTTGAAAGAGAGATGTCCTGAACCACTAGACGATAGGGGCATATCCGCCCGACTGTCATCATACTATGATGATAGTATGTATAGTTTTTTGGAATTGTCAATATAATCTAATGATATGACTAAATCCGAACACTCTTTTCTACTTTTGTGTTATGATTCCATAGAATTTTTTATTGGATGGGAATAAATGAACCGTCCAATTTTCATTTATTTATTTTTTTTTTGCTTTATTTTATTTAATTTGTATTTATATAAAATAGTATATATAGTATAGCGAATATAGCGAAAGGAGGTATAGGATTCTGTCCGTTCGGGCAGTGATTGGTCCAGCATAACGGAAAAGGGTGTAAAAACTCACTTAATTCAATAAAATCTATTGAATCTATGTCAGTGTCAGATTGGTACATGTATCAATCGAGTAAATCTCGTTTTGATTGGTCAGTAAAAGGAAACAGGCGGGGTCGGTCTTGAAACAATTCATTGCATTATTAAAATAAAATTGACCCGCTTCACCTTTTGAGGGTAAATCGAATTGATCCTTTACTTTATAAATATAAACGAAACCCCTATGTATATGATATGTACATGATATATACATATATTATTTATATTTTTATTTGTTTGCAGTATGCAGTGCAGTAGACTCATAATGAAAATGGCTATAATTCATGAATTGAATACAAAGGGCCCTTTTAACTCAGTGGTAGAGTAACGCCATGGTAAGGCGTAAGTCATCGGTTCAAATCCGATAAGGGGCTTTTTTCACTAAACTAAAGTTTTAGTCTTCGTTTTCGGTGTAGAATAGAGATATTCTTTTTATTTGTAAAAAGCAAACGGTAACCACCATTATAATGACTTTTTATTATTACGAATTATAGTTAGAAAGTTTATTAAAAAATGAAACATTATTAATTCATTATTATTAGTTACTATAAGTATAAATAGTAATTAATAATTGTAGTTATTAGAACTAGTCTACCCTCTCCTGTAATGAGAGAGTAGTTTTTTCATGTTTAAAATTATTAAAATTGTTGTTTGTTGACAAGAATATTCTAGAATTAGATGTCTAATTATTTTTATGAAATGTCCAATCACTATTATGAATTACCAAACCAAAGTATTCTTACTTCTCCGTTGTTCTTATCAAACCCAGCATAAAATTTTAAATAAAGAAAAAGTAAGTGGACCTAACCCATTGAATGACGACTATATCAGCTATTCTGATATTTAAATTCGATATAGATTAAATTGTACAAGTGGGTTTTTTATTTCCTTATCCCGCGCAAGGCAAGAATTTGTCGATATTTCCAATTTCATCAATCTTCTTCTTCTTGCTGGATACTCCATGGGAATAAATCAATATTTTTTTTCGCTACATATACATATAAAATATATAAAATATAAAAGTAAAAGTTTATACATAAAATCAAGGAAAGTATATTTAAAAATATAT